ACATTATAATTGGATTAATTTAATATCAATAGATTATTTTTCACTTATTGAATGATAAAGCACTACAAGTGACGGAGATACACGATTTAAATAATAGAAAACCCAATATTTAAAAATGCTATCTAGAATGACTGGAAGAATACAAACAAGACAAGATATAAGTTGCTCATTATGAACAAATCCAAAATCTTTGTAGACAGAGACAATTATTAGTTCCCAACCACGGGTCGAATGAAATCCGACACATAAATCAACTAAAAAAAGAATAGAAAGAGCTTTTGTTGTGTCATTTAAATTATATAGGAATTCCTGAGCCCAAGAGTTAAGAATAACAAGTTCTCTATTACCCAAAATAGAATAACCACTTAGAATAACGAAACAGATTATATTTGTCGATAAGTGCAAAATCGTATGGATACGACCCTCGTTGTGTATCTTGATTAATTGGATTGTTTCGTTGTGGATTCCTATACGAAGGTTTTGTAGATGTGTCTCCGAGTATTCCTTGATCATTTCGTCCAAGAGGAGAAGTTCTTCTAATTCGATGAATTTTTCTAGAATACTCTTTTCTTCAATATCATTCAAAAAAGTTTCGGATTGCCCAGTATTCCACCAATTAGTAACCCAAGATTCCAGACTTTTATTAAATAAGAAAGAAATACACCAGGGCAAAAATACTATAGATGCAAAATATAAAAGAGGATTGAATACTTTCTTTTTTGCCATTTTTTCATCCGGGAATTGTTAATGAACCCATCTCATTCGTCGACTCTATGCCATCTAATATTTCTCTTACGCACGAGTTCTATTCCAAGGTATCGAGCCTATCAATCTATTCACTCTTTTTTTTTCTTTGTGATTTCGGGCTTAGTTCTTAAATCTATAAAGAGTACAGAAATTGACTAAGAATCCACTTTGAATTCGAATGAATAAATAAGAAAAAAATCTCGTTTCCCGATATCTCAACTCAATTGGTCAAAAGGAGATACTTTTGATGAATGCCCGAAAGAACCACTTTAAGTAATGAATATGAATATTATTCAGATTTTTAGACGAAAGAACTCCCTTTCTATTATTCTATCAAAATCTCTAATATTTCGAAAAAATTGACTATGAGTAGTCAGGAATAGAATAATTGAGGCACGTTTCTTAAGAATATTGTGATGATCAAAAATGAGCTGCAAACCAAGACAGAAATTGGCTAGTTATCCTTAATCGTTATAAGGGATCCAATTGTTGGGGCATTAAGGAGCACAAAAACGGATAAATAAGGCGTGTCGATTAAAAAAAAAATTTTTATCGGATATGATCTATCTGAATCTAAAGTTTAAATTCCAACAAGTCTGGATTTTTATATTTTTTATTTATATATATTGGACTTAAAATATAAAATATATAAAATATAAAGGGGAAACGTTATTTATTTACAAAGGGTTGATTATGAGATGAATCTATTATTTCAATTTGTTAGTTCTTGTTATTATTGAATTGAGTTGTGTCCCATATACGCCTGCTTTAGCTCAAATGAATGTTCGGAAGAAACCTCAGTTAAGTTATGTTATAGATTATATAAATATGTTATATATAAGATATAGAGAGGATTCTTTAGTTTGACTCCCCTGCTGATAAATTTTATCCCATTTATCAAAATACTTCAATGGGTACACGCAAGAAATAGGCCAATTCAGCAGCTTTTTGTTCAATTTCCCACGAAGTCAAATTCTCATCAGTACGAGTCAATGGAAGGGCTCCCTGTCCTCTGATATCCATATAAAGGACACGACGAGCATAAATACCCTCTTTAACTTCTATTCGGACGGACTGAATATCTTTTATAAGGAATCGGAGGAAGATACGACGATTTTTTCCGGGAAATCCCCAACGAAAGAAACACACTATTCCTTCTTTTCGATCGAATCGATCGTAACCATTACCTACATTCCAAGAAATTGTGCACCACAAATAGGAGCTAATAAAAAGACCCGCGATCCCATAGAAAGACATCACAATCCCTTGTGGAAAAAAAACGATTTGCTGAGACGAAACTAAAGATATCCAATTTCTACCAAGATAACTGGAAGTTCCAACCAACAAGAATCCTAATGAACCTAAAAAAAGGATAACAGTCCAGCAGAAATTACTTATTTTTCGAGACCCCGTTATAGGTTCTATCCATATATGTTCTGATCGACAACGCATACTTGATCCGGTTGCATTTTCTTGGAATTGAGAGAATACCCCAAATGAATTTGACTTTCGTCTTTTTGTTTCCGAAGTAACTCTCATCAACTAGCACTAGTTTGATGTGAACCTTTAGGAGTAATTCATTAAATTGATTAGATCTAAACTAATAACATATCCTTCGTATGACCCCACTAAAGATATCCACATACTCCATTTACCCATATATCGTGTTTCTTCAGACATAAGAGTTTTTCGGCGGAAGCCACTTATACCATATTGCACTAAATAAATACCTGTATTATCGTCCAAGTCTAAA